TTAAAAATAAGCTAAATGAAGCTTTTGGGCTCATACCCCAACTATAAAGAATACTCTTTTTTTTAAATAATAAAGTGCCTGATAAAAAGGATTATTCTGATAGGATAAATTATGTAAATTATTACCTTTATTATATTTTATAGAATTAAACTATATCTAATAATATCAAAAATTATTGTGCATCTTACACTAAAATATATATAATATTATTATTATACATAAATTTTTAATTTATTTAAGAATTATTATTCTATTTTATATTTTATTTTTATTAAATTCTAATAAAATATTTTTTATATTTATTTTATTTTTTAGAACATTAATTTCTATTTCATCAAATTCTTGATTAGGTTGTTGAATTGGATTAGAAATTAATTTACTTAGATTTATCCCCCTTATTTCTAAGTCTAATAATTTATTAAATTCAGAAGCTTCATTAAAATATTTTTTAACTCAATCAATTGCTTCTGTTAATTTCCTATTTTCAATTTTATTACTTATAATTTTTATTAAAAATTTTGAATTAAATTATTTTTTTTCAATCTTAATTAATTCATCTCTATTAATAAAAATAGGTTCTGTTCCATTTCATTTTTGATTCCCTAATATTATAGAAGGATTATCATGAATAAATTGTTTTATTTTAATATCTTGACAAAAAATTTCACCAATAATTTTATTATCTTATTATATAAATATAAATTTTATTATACTTATTACTATTATAAATGTAATTATTGGTAGATTAGGTGGATTTAATCAATTATCTTTACGTAAATTAATAGCTTTTTCTTCAATTAATAATTTAGGATGAATAATAATTTCTTTAATAATTAGAGAAAATTTATGAATATTTTATTTTTTTTTATATTCATTTTTAATTTTTATTATTTGTATATTATTTTATAATTTAAATATTTTTTATATAAATCAACTTTATAATTTTAATATAAATTTTTTAATTAAAATTTCAATTATAATTAATTTTTTTTCATTAGGAGGATTACCTCCTTTCTTAGGATTTTTCCCAAAATGAATTATTATTAATTTTTTATTAAATAATAATTTTTTTATTATTTCTTTTATTTTTGTTATAATAAGATTAATTTTATTATTTTTATATATTCGAATTATTTATTCATCATTATTATTTTTTAATTTCAAATTAAAATGATTTAAAATTTTTATTAAAAATAAAAATTTTATTTTTATTAATTGATTTAATTTAATTTCCATATTAGGTATAATTCTTAGAACATTATTTTTTTTTTAAGGTTTTAAGTTAAATTAAACTAATAGTCTTCAAAATTATTTATAAAGAAATTTCTTTAAGCCTTAGTATTAAATATACCCCTTAAAATTTGCAATTTTAAATCATTATTGACTATAAAGCTTAATAAAAGAGAAATTTCTCGTTAATAAATTTACAATTTATCGCTTATACCTCAGCCATTTTATTAGCTAAAATGACTTTTTTCAACAAATCATAAGGATATTGGAACTTTATATTTTATTTTTGGAATTTGAGCAGGAATAGTTGGTACATCTCTTAGTATTTTAATTCGAATAGAATTAGGAACCCCAGGATCTTTAATTGGAGATGATCAAATTTATAATACTATTGTTACAGCTCATGCTTTTATTATAATTTTTTTCATAGTTATACCTATTATAATAGGTGGATTTGGAAATTGATTAGTTCCCTTAATATTAGGAGCCCCAGACATAGCATTTCCTCGTCTTAATAATATAAGTTTTTGATTATTACCACCTTCATTAATACTTTTAATCTCAAGTAGAATTGTAGAAAATGGTGCAGGAACTGGTTGAACAGTTTATCCTCCTCTTTCTTCTAATATTGCTCACGGAGGATCATCAGTTGATTTAGCTATTTTTTCTTTACATTTAGCAGGTGTATCATCAATTTTAGGAGCAATTAATTTTATTACAACTATTATTAATATACGAATTAATAATTTATCTTTTGATCAAATATCATTATTTATTTGATCAGTTGGTATTACTGCATTATTATTATTATTATCTTTACCAGTATTAGCCGGAGCTATTACTATATTATTAACAGATCGAAATATTAATACTTCATTTTTTGACCCTGCAGGAGGAGGGGATCCTATTCTTTACCAACATTTATTTTGATTTTTCGGACATCCAGAAGTTTATATTTTAATTTTACCTGGATTTGGAATTATTTCCCATATTATTTCCCAAGAAAGAGGTAAAAAGGAAACTTTTGGATCACTAGGTATAATTTATGCAATATTAGCAATCGGATTACTAGGATTTATTGTATGAGCTCATCATATATTTACTGTAGGTATAGATATTGATACACGAGCATATTTTACTTCAGCAACTATAATTATTGCTGTTCCTACAGGTATTAAAATTTTTAGTTGATTAGCAACAATTCATGGAGCTCAAATTAATTATAGTCCTTCTATACTTTGAGGACTTGGGTTTATTTTTTTATTTACTGTAGGTGGATTAACTGGTGTTATTTTAGCTAATTCTTCTATTGATATTACTTTACATGATACTTATTATGTAGTAGCTCATTTCCATTATGTCTTATCTATAGGAGCTGTATTTGCTATTTTTGGAGGATTTATTCATTGATATCCATTATTTACAGGTTTATCATTAAATAATTATTTATTAAAAATTCAATTTATTGTAATATTTATTGGAGTAAATTTAACATTTTTTCCCCAACATTTTTTAGGATTAGCTGGTATACCTCGACGATACTCAGATTATCCTGATATATTTTTATCTTGAAATATTATTTCATCAATTGGATCATATATATCTTTAATTGCAATATTAATAATAATATTAATTATTTGAGAATCTATAATTAATCAACGATTAGTTTTATTCTCTTTAAATTTACCATCATCTATTGAATGATACCAAAATACACCTCCTGCTGAACATTCATATAATGAACTTCCTATTTTAAGAAACTTCTAATATGGCAGATATATGTAATGGATTTAAACCCCATCTATAAAGGATTATCCTTTTTTTAGAAATGGCAACATGATCTAATTTTAATTTTCAAAATGGAGTATCTCCTTTAATAGAACAAATCATTTTTTTTCATGATCATACTTTAGTTATTTTATTAATTATTACTATTTTAGTTTCATATATAATAATTAGTTTATTTTTTAATAAATATATTAACCGATTCCTATTAGAAGGTCAAATAATTGAATTAATTTGAACTATTTTACCTGCTATTACTTTAATTTTTATTGCTTTACCTTCTTTACGATTATTATATTTATTAGATGAATTAAATAATCCTTTAATTACTATTAAATCAATTGGTCATCAATGATATTGAAGTTATGAATATTCGGATTTTAAAAATATTGAATTTGATTCATACATAATTCAAGATAATGATTCAATTAATAATTTTCGATTATTAGATGTTGATAATCGAATTATTATTCCTATAAATAATAATATTCGTATATTAATTACAGCTACAGATGTAATCCATTCATGAACAGTCCCTTCTATTGGTGTAAAAGTTGATGCTAATCCAGGTCGATTAAATCAATGTAGTTTTTTTATTAATCGGCCAGGAATTTTCTATGGTCAATGTTCAGAAATTTGTGGAGCTAATCACAGTTTTATACCTATTATAATTGAAAGAATTTCAATTAAAAATTTTATTAACTGAATTAATAATTATTCATCATTAGATGACTGAAAGCAAGTAATGGTCTCTTAAACCAAAATATAGTAAATTAGCAATTACTTCTAATGAAATTCATTTTTAAAGAATTAGTTAAATTTATAACATAAATATGTCAAATTTAAATTATTATATTAAATAATATTCTTTTATCCCTCAAATAATACCCATTAATTGAATTTTATCTTTCATTTTTTTTATTATTATTTTTATTATTTTTAATATTATAAATTATTATATTTTTAATTATAATAAAATAAATTTTTTATCTTTTAAAAAAACTTCTTCTTACAAAAAAAATTTTTTTTGAATATGATAACAAATTTATTTTCAATTTTTGATCCTACTACTAATTTATTTAATCTTTCTCTTAATTGAATCAGAACAATTATTGGTTTAATATTTTTACCATTTTCTTTTTGATTTATTCCTAATCGACATTTTTTTTTTTGAAATTTTATTATTAATAAATTACATTCAGAATTTAAAACTTTATTAGGTCCTAATAGTATAAATGGTTCTACTTTTATTTTTATTTCTTTATTTACTTTAGTTTTATTTAATAATTTTTTAGGATTATTTCCTTATATTTTTACTAGAACAAGTCATTTAACTATTTCTTTATCTTTATCATTAACATTATGATTAAGATTTATAATTTATGGATGAATTAATAATACTCAACATATATTTATCCATTTAATTCCTCAAGGAACTCCCACTATTTTAATACCTTTTATAGTATTAATTGAAACAATTAGTAATATTATTCGACCTGGAACTTTAGCTGTTCGATTAACAGCTAATATAATTGCAGGACATTTATTATTAACTTTACTAAGAAGTAGTAATATTAATGCTCCTAATTATTTAATTGGAATTTTAATTTTTATTCAAATTTTACTTTTAACTTTAGAATCTGCAGTTGCAATTATTCAATCTTACGTAATTTCTATTTTAAGTACTTTATATTCTAGAGAAATTAATTAATGTCAATAAATCACAATCATCCATATCATTTAGTTGATTATAGTCCTTGACCTTTAACTAGTTCATTAGGTTCTTTAACTATAGTAACAGGTTTAGTAAAATGATTCCATAATTTCAATACTAACTTACTAATACTTGGTTATGTTATTATTCTTTTATCAATATATCAATGATGACGTGATATTTATCGAGAAAGAACATTCCAAGGTAATCATACTCTTTTAGTTTCAAAAGGTTTACGATGAGGAATAATTTTATTTATTATTTCAGAAGTATTTTTTTTTATTTCATTTTTTTGAGCATTTTTCCATAGTAGTTTATCACCTAATATTGAAATCGGAGCAATATGACCTCCAGCTAATATTATACCTTTTAATCCATTTCAAATTCCATTATTAAATACAATTATTTTAATTACATCTGGAATAACAGTCACATGAGCTCATCATGCTCTTATAGAAAATAATTATACTCAAACTTCTCAAAGTTTATTTATTACTATTATTTTAGGAATTTATTTTTCTATTTTACAAGCTTATGAATATATTGAAGCTTCATTTACTATTGCAGATAGTGTTTATGGATCAACCTTTTTTATAGCAACAGGATTCCATGGTCTTCATGTTATTATTGGAACTACTTTCCTTTTTATTTGTTTTTTACGACATTTAAATAATCATTTTTCTATAAGTCATCACTTTGGATTTGAAGCAGCCGCTTGATATTGACATTTTGTTGATGTAGTATGATTATTTTTATATATTTCTATTTATTGATGAGGTAATTAATTATTTATATAATATATCTAGTATATTTGACTTCCAATCAAAAAGATTAATTTTATTTAATATAAATAATTATCTTAACTTTTTATTTAACTCTAATTATTATTATTTTATCTAATATTATTATAATCTTTTCATCAATTTTATCAAAAAAAATAATTTGAGACCGAGAAAAATGTTCACCTTTTGAATGTGGATTTGATCCAATATCTTCTACCCGTATTCCATTTTCTCTACATTTTTTTTTAATTACTATAATTTTTTTAATTTTTGATGTAGAAATTGCATTAATTTTTCCAATTATTACTTTATTTAAAATAGTTAATTTTTTAGTTTGAGCTAAAATTAGATTTTTTTTTATTATTATACTTCTTATTGGATTATACCATGAATGAAATCAAAATATATTAAATTGAACTAATTAAATAAATTAGGATTTTAGTTTATTTAAAACATTTGATTTGCATTCAAAAATTATTGATTATTCAATTTATCTTAAATAAGAAGCAATATTTGCATTTAATTTCGACTTAAAAGAAAGAGTAATTTACTCCTTATTTAATTATAATATCTTAAATTAAATAAATTATTAATTGAAACCAAATTAGAGGTATATCACTGTTAATGATATCATTGAATTTAAATTCCAATTAATGAAATATATAATAATTAAGCTGCTAACTTAATTTATAGTGATTAAAATCATTAATATTTCTATTTTATTTATATAGTTTAAATAAAACATTACATTTTCACTGTAAAAATAAAAAATTATTTTTTTTATAAATATTTAAAGATATAAAATATCACCCTAATATCTTCAATATTATGCTCTAATTTTAAGCTATTTAAATTTAATTATTTATTAATACTATAAATATTATTATAAATATTCATAAAACAAATCTAAATAAATAAAATTTTAAGTTATTTATTTGATAAAAATAATAAATAAATGAATACTTTTTTAAAATATTGTATATTCCATATCCTCTATAATATTCACTTCATCCTATATCAATATTCTTAACTAAATTTTGACTAAAATTTAAAAAAATATAATTAATTCCATAAGTAGATAATCTAGGTATAAATCATATTGTTCTTAAAAATCTTCTTAAACTATAACTTATTAAAAATTTATTTACAGAATATAAATTTATATTACTAATTAAAATTCCTATAATTAACCCAATAAATCTAACATAAATAACTATCATTTTTAAATTAAATGGTAAATATACTATATAAGGATAAGAATAAATTAATCATCTTAAAACTCTACCAGAAATAACTCTTATAAATAATAATATTAATATTCTTTTTAATATAATATAATCTTCATCAAATAAATTATAAACTCTTAATAAATTAAAATCATTAATTATTAAATATATTAATAAACGAATAGTATAAAATATTGTTATACCAGTTGATAAATAATATAAATAAAAAACTAATAAATTTAAATTTCTTATTCTAACTATTTCTAGAATTAAATCCTTTGAATAAAATCCAGCTAAAAAAGGAATACCACATAAAGCCAAATTTGAAATATTTATACATAATGAAGTTAAAGGAATATAAACTCTTATTCCCCCTATATAACGAATATCTTGATTATCATTTATTATATGAATAATTATACCAGCACATATAAATAATAAAGCCTTAAATATAGCATGAGTTAATAAATGATAAAATGCTAAATCATAAAAACCTATTCTTAAAATTCTTATTATTAATCCTAATTGACTTAAAGTTGATAAAGCAATAATTTTTTTTAAATCAAATTCATAATTAGCCGAAATACCAGCTATAAATATAGTTAATCCAGATAATAATAATAAAATTTTTATAAAAAATATATTAACTAATAATATATTAAATCGAATTAATAAATATACTCCCGCTGTTACTAAAGTTGATGAATGAACTAAAGCTGAAACAGGAGTTGGTGCTGCTATTGCAGCAGGCAATCATGATCTAAAAGGAATTTGAGCTCTTTTAGTTATAGCAGCAATAATAATTAATACTCCAACTATTTTTATTGAATAATCATTTCTTATAAAATTTAAATAAAAAATATAATTTCAACTACCATAATTTAGTATTCAAGAAACTACTATTAAAATTATTACATCTCCAATTCGATTTGATAAAGCTGTTAATATTCCAGCATTATAAGATTTTACATTTTGATAATAAATTACTAAACAATAAGATACTAATCCTAATCCATCTCAACCTAAAAAAATTCTAATAATATTAGGTCTAATAATTAATAAAATTATTGAAAATACAAATAATAAAACTAATAAAATAAATCGATTTAAATTTAACTCAGAACTCATATAACTTTTTCTATAATAAATAACAGAAGAAGAAATTAAACTAACAAATATTATAAATAATAAAGATATTCAATCTAATAAAATAGATATAACAATATTAGTAGAATTTAAAGAAATAATTTCTCATTCCATAAAAATAACTATATTATTTATAATAAAATAAATAAAACTAATAAAATTAATAATTATAAAAAAAAATAAAAAAAAAAATCTAATAAAACAAATCCCATATTTTTGAATAACCTAAAATGAAGACTTCATATTTTTGATACCACAAATCAATATTTTTATTTAAATTATTTAAGTAAAATCAAATTATAGAATAATCAATTTTTAAAATTATTAAATTTAAAGGAATTCAATGTAATCTTAATATTAAATACTCTCGTGATAAACCTCTATAAAATCTAAAAATTCTTATTCTATATTTTCCATGTTGACTATAAGAGTACAAATATAATCTATAACCAGCACTAAAAAAAGAAATTAAAATTAATATAATTATAGAAATTTTTGATCAACTTACTAATCTTATAATTAAATTAATTTCCCCTATTAAATTTAATGAGGGTGGTGCTGCTATATTAGAGGATAATAATAAAAACCATCACATTCTTATTGAAGGTATAAATCTTATTATCCCCTTATTTAAAAATAATCTTCGTCTATTTAATCGCTCATAATTAATATTTGATAAACAAAATAAACCAGAAGAACATAAACCATGACCAATTATTAAAACATAAGATCCTACATAACCTCAATAATTTATTGTTATAATCCCCCCAATTACTAAACTTATATGTGCTACTGACGAATAAGCAATTAAAGACTTTATATCAAATTGACAAAAACATTTTAAACTAATATAAAATCCACCAATTAATCTAATAATAATTCAAATAAAACTTAATTTTATATTAATTTTTTGTAAAAAAATTATTACTCGTAAAAGTCCATATCCTCCTAATTTTAGTATTACCCCAGCTAAAATTATTGATCCAGAAATAGGAGCCTCTACATGAGCTTTAGGTAATCATAAATGAACAAAATATATAGGTATTTTTACTAAAAATGCTATAATTATTGAAACATAAAAAAAAAACAAATTTATATCATAAAATTTTATTATATATATTATTAAACAATTAGTTTTATTATATAAATAAAAAATTCTTAATAATAAAGGTAAAGATATAAATAAAGTATAAAATAATAAATATATACCTGCTTGAATTCGTTCAGGTTGATATCCTCATCCTACAATTAATATTAAAGTAGGAATTAATCTTGCTTCAAAAAATAAATAAAATATAAATATATTCATTACTCTAAAAGTTAAATATAATAAAACTAATAATAATAAAATATTTAAAAGAAAAAAATTTACATATAAATTTGTTTTATATAAATTTTCTCTTGCTATAATTATTAATGCACATACTCAAATTCTTAATAAAATTAAACCAAAAGAAATTATATCATACCCTATTAAATAACTTAAATTAGTAAAATTATTAATTCTTAATGTTATATTTATAAATATATATATTATTATAAATAATAATATTTGAACCAATCAAAATATATTTTTTTTAAAACATAAAGGAGTTATAAATAATATAAAAAATAAAAATTTTATCATTAAATTAAATTAAATCTTTGAAAATAATCATTTCCATGTGTACGAACTATTGAAACTAAAATTGACAATCCTAAAGCACCTTCACATACAGATAAAACTAAAAAAATTATTAATATATATATATTATAATTAATTATTCTTATATACAATATTATTAAAAAAAAAATTCTTAAAACAATAAATTCTAATCTTATTAAAACAATTAATAAATGCTTATATTTTGAAACAAAAATTATATTTCCAATTACAAATATAATAAGTATAATAAAAATTATATTAATTATCATTAGTTTTTATAGTTTAAAAAAAACATTGGTCTTGTAAATCAAAATTAAGATAAATTCTTTAAAAACTTCAAAGAAAAAGAAACTCTTTATCAATAATCTCCAAAATTATTATTTTTATTAAACTATTCTTTGATATTACTAAAATATTATTATCTTTATTAATAATTTTTATTTCTATTATTATATTTTTTTTAAATCATCCTTTATCTATAGGAATATTAATTTTATTTCAAACATTATTATTATGTTTAATTTCTGGTATATTAATTAATACTTACTGATTTTCTTATATTTTATTTTTAACATTTTCTGGAGGATTACTTGTTTTATTTATTTATGTTTCAGGAATTGCAGCAAATGAATTTTTTTTATCAACATTAAAAAAAAAAATTATATTATTTTTTTTAAGAATTTTTGTATTTATTATATCTACTTATTTAATAAATAATATATATTGATTAAATATTTTATTTAATGATGAAATATTAAATTTTTTTAATGAATATTTATTTAATAATTATGAAAATAATATTAATCTATCTAAATTATACAATAATCAAACTTATTTAATTATAATAATAATAATTATTTATTTATTTATTACTTTAATTGCAATTGTAAAAATTACCAATATTTTTTTTGGCCCATTACGATCTTACAACTAATGTTAAATTCTTTTAAATCTTTACGAAAAACTCATCCAATTTTAAAAATTATTAATCACTCATTAATTGATTTACCAAGTCCATCTAATATTTCTTCTTGATGAAATTTTGGATCATTATTAGCATTATGTTTAATAGTACAAATTATTACAGGTTTATTCTTAACTATATATTATACAGCCAATATTGAACTAGCTTTTTTTAGAGTAAATTATATTTGTCGAAATGTAAATTATGGTTGATTAATTCGTACACTTCATGCTAATGGAGCTTCTTTTTTTTTTATTTGTATTTATCTTCATATTGGACGAGGAATTTATTATGAATCTTTTAATTTAAAATATACTTGATTAGTAGGAGTTATTATTTTATTTGTTTTAATAGCAACAGCTTTTATAGGTTATGTTTTACCCTGAGGACAAATATCATTTTGAGGAGCTACAGTTATTACAAATTTATTATCAGCAATTCCTTATTTAGGAACTATATTAGTAAATTGAATTTGAGGAGGATTTGCAGTTGATAATGCTACTTTAACTCGATTTTATACTTTCCATTTTTTATTACCTTTTGTTGTTTTAATATTAACAATAATTCACTTATTATTCCTTCATCAAACTGGATCAAATAACCCTTTAGGAATCAATAGAAACATTGATAAAATTCCTTTTCATCCATTTTTTACATTCAAAGATTTAATTGGATTTATTTTTATTTTATTTTTATTAATTATATTAACATTAACAAATCCTTATTTATTAGGAGATCCAGATAATTTCATTCCAGCAAACCCTTTAGTTACTCCTATTCATATTCAACCAGAATGATATTTTTTATTTGCATACGCAATTTTACGATCAATTCCTAATAAATTAGGTGGTGTTATTGCTTTAGTATTATCTATTTTAATTTTAATTATTTTACCTTTTACATTTAATAAAAAAATACAAGGTATTCAATTTTACCCAATTAATCAAATTTTATTTTGATCTTTTGTATGTACAATTATTTTACTCACATGAATTGGGGCTAAACCTGTTGAAGAACCTTATGTTATTACAAGTCAAATTTTAACAATTATTTATTTTTCTTACTATATTATTAACCCAATTATAAATAAATATTGAGATAATTTAATTTTTAATTAATTAATGAGCTTGTTATAAGCATTTGTTTTGAAAACTTAAGAAAGAATTATTATTCTATTAATTTATACTAAAAATTTTTTATAATATTAACATAAAAAAATTTTTAAACCAATAAATAATAATAAAAAATTTAAAGAAATAGGTAAATAACTTTTTCAACATAAATATATTAATTTATCATAACGATATCGAGGTAAAGTTCCACGAACCCAAATAAATATAAATGAAATAAATCTTAATTTTAAATAAAAAATTAATCTTAAATTATAACCCCCTATAAAAATTAAAACAAAAATAAATCTTATAAATAAAATTCTTGAATACTCAGCTAAAAAAATTAAAGCAAATCCCCCTCTTCTATATTCAATATTAAACCCAGAAACTAATTCTCTTTCACCTTCAGCAAAATCAAAAGGAGTTCGATTTGTTTCTGCTATTAATGATGATAAAAAACATAATCTTAAAGGTATTATAAGAAAAAAAAATCAAATTATATTTTGATATTCAGAAAACTTAATCATATTAAATCTTATAATTATAATTAATCTTGATATTATAATCAAAGCTAAACTAACTTCATATGAAATTGTTTGAGCTACTGCACGTAATCCTCCTAATAATGCATAATTTGAATTTGAAGATCAACCAGCAATTATTAATACATAAACTCCTAAACTAATACATCTTAAAAAAAATAAAATTCCTAAATTAAAAGAAATTAAATTAAAATAATAAGGAATTAATATCCAAATTATTAAAGATAAAATAAATCCAATAACAGGAGATAAATAATATAATATATAATTAGAAACATTAGGATAAATTATTTCTTTTCTAAATAATTTAATACCATCAGAAAAAGGTTGTAATAATCCTATATAACCTATTTTATTAGGTCCTTTTCGAATTTGTATATATCTTAATAATTTACGTTCTAATAAAGTTAAAAAAGCTAAACCTACTAATACTCCAATAATTAATATAACTAAACCAATAATAACATTTAAAATATCTATATTTATCATATTTACTATATATATAATTAATTATATATTTATGACTTCTAAAATCAATACATTTATCTGCCAAAATAGTTAATTATAATTAATAATATTCTTATAATAAAAATTATTTTTAATATTTGATCCTTTCGTACTAAAATATTAAATTTTTCTAAAGATAGAAACCAACCTGGCTTACACCGGTTTGAACTCAGATCATGTAAGATTTTAATGATCGAACAGATCAAAATTTTAAACTTTTGCATTATAAATTTTATCTTAATCCAACATCGAGGTCGCAAACTTTTTTTCTTATTTGATCTAAAAAAAAATATTACGCTGTTATCCCTAAGGTAATTTTTTCTTATAATCATAATATATGGATCATTTATTCAATTATTTTTGTTAAAATTTAAAAAAAGTTTTTTTAATTTTTTTATCACCCCAACAAAATATTTTTCCACTTAAAATTTTAACTTTTATATAAAATTTTAAATTTTAAAATATAAAACTCTATAGGGTCTTCTCGTCTTTTAAATTTATTTTAGCTTTTTAACTAAAAAATTAAGTTCTATAAATAATTAAGAGACAGTTTATATTTCATTAAATCTTTCATACAAGTCTTCAATTAAAAGACTATTGATTATGCTACCTTTGTACAGTCAATATACTGCAGCCCTTTAATATATTATCAGTGGGCAGATTAGACTTTAAATTATTTTTCAAAAAGACATGTTTTTGATAAACAGGTGAATATAAATTTTTGCCGAATTCCTTTTAATTAATTTTCAATTATTATAAAATTAACTATATTATTATACTAATTTTATCATTATAACTAATATTATTTAATTTAATATTATTTTCTTATAAAAATTTAAATAAAATTAAATTTTATTTTTTAAAAAATATTTTATAATAAACTTTAATTTATGAAAAATATAAATTCTAAAAATTTTTTATTAATAAATTTTATTATAAAAATTTAATTTAAAGCTTATCCCTTAAATTATTTAATTTATTATTTTTATTATTAATTAATTAGTAATAAAATATTTAATAAATTTTAAATTAAATTTATTTCTAAAAAAACTAGATAATTTTAAAAACGATTAACATTTCATTTCTAATTAATTATTTAAAATAATTATACAACATTAATTTTTTTAATTAATTAACTCTTTTAAATTCGAGATTTATTTATTTAAATAATTTTATTAATAAACTCTGATACACAAGATACAATAATTTAAATTTACTTTTTATTAAATTTATTTTCATTTATTTCAAATTTATTTTACAATACTATTATACTATAAATATATTAATTTTTTCTATTAAAATACTTTAACCCCCATTATTTATTTTAATATTAAAATTATTTTTATTATTTTATTATTTTTAATTTTTTCCTTTCAAATTAATTAATTAATTTTTAATATCTTTTCAATGTAAATGAAATGCTTACCAAGCTCTAATTTGATCATTCTAGAAACATTTTCCAATACTTCTACTTTGTTACGACTTATTTCAATTTTTAAATGAAAGCGACGGGCAATATGTACATATTTTAATTTAAAATCATTTTATTAAATTAAATAAAATTACATTTAAATCCACCTTTAATTATATATTACAAACAAATATCCATTTAAATAAATTTAATGTAATCCATTATATTCTTAATTATCATCTACATCTTGATCTGAGTTAATTTTTTATTTAAATTTTAAAATATTATTATTATTTAAAAATATTTTTTTAACAACGATATATAAAATTATAAATTAAGTAAATTTATTCGTGGATTATCAATTATTAAACAGATTCCTCTAAATAAACTAAAATACTGCCAAATTATTTAAGTTTCAATAAATTATTACCTACTATTTTAGTATTTAATATTAAATTTTAATAATAGGGTATCTAATCCTAGTTTTTTATTAAATTTATTAAATCATAAATAATATATAAAATTTTATTAAATTAAAATTTCACCTAATAATTTAATATTTATTTTAATTTTTATTTATTTATTATAATACTGAAAAATTTTAATTTAACCTTTGTTTAACCGCAACTGCTGGCACAAAATTTGTTATTAATTTAAATATTACTAAATCTTAATTTCTTAAATAATTTAAAATTAATTACTACAAAATTTAATTAATTATTCTTAAAATAATTAAAATTTTATACAAAAATTTGTATGTAAAATAAATTTATAATAAAATTTATAAACTATAAAAATTTTTTTTTATATTTACATTACTTTATATAGATTTTTTTTTTTTTTTTTTTATATTAAATTTAATATAATTATTAAATTTTTATTATTCTTTTCTTATTTTTCTTATAATATTCAGTATAAATAACTATAGGGTAATATATTATATATATTCAATAAAATATATAATAAATTATAAATATATATATATATTAAATAATAATTTAATAAATATTTTATTTAATATATATATAAATATTTTAATATATAATTTAAATAAAATTAATCATTTTTTTTATTTTTAAACCATTTTTAATTTTTTTCATTATAAAAAAAAAAA